TGAAGGTATTCTATCTAATTATTTTTATAGATAGTTTTCTTAAAGAAAAAAACTCCTATGATTTTTAAGAGTTGGTTGACTAATGAAAAAAAAAAAAGAAGGATTTTTATTCTCTTAAATCTTAAATAAAGTAAAAACAAAATATGAATTTGAATTTTCACCCAATATACTTGGTCTTTGCGAGAACCGTGTGAATCACTACACTACTTGACTTGATTCACACGGTTGTCGCCGGTTGACACAAGGTGTTTTATATACACCGTATTCCACTCTGTTTGTATTCGTAAGAACTTTTCTGGAATTTAACTAGAGGTTAACGTAAATGAACCATAACTATGTAGCCCTATTCCTAATAGATTTACCCCAAAATAGCATATCCAAATTATAAGAAAGCCTAGAGTCGCCACAATTGCGGAATTTGCCCCCTGAAAATTTTGATTTGTTCGAATATGCAAATAAATTGCGAATACGATCCAAGTAATAAAGGCCCAAGTTTCCTTTGGATCCCAACTCCAATATGATCCCCATGCTTCATTAGCCCATACTGCTCCTGAAAGAATACCTATGGTTAAAAATATAAATCCTAGGCTAATCACACGATAACTCCAATAATCTAATTGTTGAATCAATTGGGCCTTGTAATAATTCTTAGCAGACAAAAAAGAAGTTTTTTTAAAAATATTGTTTCTTTCATTCTTGTATTGGATTTCACCAAATGAAAAAGACTCATTTAATTTTAAGAAATTATTACTTTTATAACTATAAAAAATCTTTCTAAATGTAATGACTAGAAGTGCGACTGATAATAATGATCCACAAAGAAGAGCCGCATAGCTCAATATCATCATACTTACGTGCATTATTAACCACTCCGATTGTAGAGCAGGTACTAATATTGTGGGTTTACGTATTTCAGTTAAAAGACCCGAAGTAGCAAAGCCTTGGGTAAAAATAGTACTTGAGGCAGTTATTGTGGTTAAATAATTTTTTCTTATTTTGAAATAAGGGACTATATGAATAAGGGAGAAACTCCATGAAAGAAAGATTAATGATTCATATAAATCACTTAGTGGGAAATGGCCCGAATAAATCCAACGAGTGATTAATAATCCTGTTAGACATAAAAAAGTAACTATCATCCCCTTTTCTGACGAATCATATGGTTTTATGATTTCATTGCCCAATAAGGTTATCAAATGAATTATAATTACAATTGAAACAATCGAAAAGGAAATATGAGTGAATATATGCTCTAAAGTTGAAAATATCATAAAAATGAAAAAAAGGGAGGGAATCCCCTAAATTAATATTAATTAAGAAATAGAAATCGGGAATTTAATTTATTTTTATTATAGGATCTATTGGATCTCTTTTAGAAGATGTCATGCCGCCACTCGGACTCGAACCGAGATGCTCTAGCACTGCTTCCTAAGAGCAGCGTGTCTACCGATTTCACCATAGCGGCTTACTCGAACTAATAATAGCCTATTTATATTCAATCGTCGAGATTGGACAAGTCAATTCAATCAAATAAGTTTTTTTAGTAAACACTAAAATTGATAAAAAAATGAGTTCAAAAGTCAATTTGAAGGTTCATTAGTTTCATTTATTAGGGTGTCCGGTTTATTTATCTTAGGGCTTTGATGTAGTTTATCCTATTCTAAAATCCAACTTTTGCAAGTAGATTATTCTCTCGATAGAATAAAAAAAACTGTTTTCATTTTTATTGATACTTCATTATTTCTCGTTTATCTGATTTCATAAATTTCAAACAAAAAATAAATTTTCTCAATGAATCCAAAATAACCATATTTTATTTTGGATTACTTCAAATTGACACATTATTTGTACATTGAAAGATTAGTTGTACATAATATCTCAACAATGAAGTTCTTTTATTAATTGGGCTCAAAATTGGAGATATATGGTAAATCCATTTCATATAGTAATTACTAAAAATTAGAAAAAATTATAAATTAAGAAGTCATAAAGTTATCCAAAATTTTTTAACATGGAATCCATTAGTTTCAACAATCCATTAATTCGAACTAAAAATATTATATCTGTCCTTCCCGAGAAAGAGAAAAATTTTTCATTATTGTAAAGGTCGATGGGGAAAATAAGACTCCCCACCACAAAAATATTAGTGAAAATATACTACAAAGAAATAAAAAATCTTGTATTTTTTTCTTTATTCTTTTTTTTTTTTAGAATTCAGAAAACAGAAGAATTCTTTTTTTTAGACATCTTATAAGATTGAAACCTGGTCTATTTCATATTGATTAGAATAGGGACTGCCAATTGTGAATTTTATATTAAAAAAGTATTGAGCCAAATTTTTGAGTCAAATCCATTCCGATTATTCCAATATTTTAGGACTTATTTGTTTGTCGTACAAAAAAACTTTTTGAATTCCCAGTAGAAAGAGATTTCCCTAATGACAAAGCTTTTAATGCCGCCCAATATCCTTTCCTTTTCCAAATATTTTTACGAATACGCT